TAATGATCAAAATGATGATCAAACGGAAGAGGAAGAGGTGGCTTTTATACGTTACTCCCAACAATCGGATTTTCGTCGCAATCTAATCAAAGGATCCATGCGCGCTCAAAGACGTAAAACAGTTATTTGGGACCTCTTTCAAGTAAATGTACATTCCCCCCTTTTTTTGGATCGGCTAGACAAAAAATACTGTTTTTCGTCTTTTGATATAAACGAAATGAAGAATATCATTTTGAGGAATTGGATGGGGAGAGAACAAGAATCAGAATTAAAAATTTCCGATTTTGATTTGGAAAATGAAGATACAAAAGAAGAAAAGGAGAAAAAGGAAAAAAGATATCAAAATGAACGGATAGAAATATCAGAAACTTGGGATAGCTTTCTATTTACTCAAGCAATAAGAGGTTTGATGTTACTAACCCAATCTTTTCTTAGAAAATACATTATATTGCCTTCATTAATAATAGCTAAAAATAGTTTCCGTATGTTATTATTCCAACTCCCCGAGTGGGACGAGGATTTCCAGGAATGGAATAGAGAAATCCATATTAAATGCACCTATAATGGTGTTCAATTATCAGAAACAGAATTTCCACAAGATTGGTTAACAGACGGTATTCAGATAAAGATTATATATCCTTTCTGTCTAAAACCTTGGCGAAAATCTAAGGTACGATCTCATCATAGAGATCCAATGAAAAAAAAAGAGAAAAAACAAAATTTTTGTTTTTTAACAGTCTTTGGAATGGAAGCGGAACTTCCCTTTGGTTCTCCCCGAAAAAGACCTTTTTTTTTTGAACCTATTTTTAAAGAACTCAAAAAAAAAAACAAAAAGGTGAAAAAGAAATTTTTACAAGTTCTAAAATTTTTAAAGAAAGAAAGAAGATCCTTTCCAAAAGTTCGAAAAGAAAAAACAAAATGGGTCATCAAAATAGTTCGAGTTATCAAACTAATAATGAAAAACCTGGAGAAAGTAAATCCAATTTTCTTATTTGAATTGAGGAAAGAAAAAGTATATGAACCGAACAAAAACGAAAAAGATTTCAAAAGAACTAATCAGATTCTTCGCGAATCACCCGTTCTAATTCAAACGATGGATTGGTTAAATTATTCACTAATAGAAAGAAGAATGAAAGATCTTTCTGATAAGACAATCAAAATTAGGAATAAAATTGAACGAACCGCAAAAGACAAGAAAAAAAAAGAAATAGTTTTAATTTATGATAATAAAAGATCGGGCTCACAGAAACATATTTTGAAAATATTAAAAAGGAAAAATATCCGATTAATGCGTAAATCACACTACTTTATCAAATCATTCATTGAAAAAATATATATAGATATTTTGCTATGTACCATTACCATTTCTAAGATAAATGCACAACTTTTCTTTGAATCAACAAAAAAGATCTTTAAGAAATCCATTTACAACAATGAAACAAATCAAGAACAAGAAGTAATTGATGAAACAAATAAAAATACAATAAATTTAATTTTGACTATAAAAAAATTGTTTTCAAATACTGATAATACTGAGAATAGGAATCAAAATTCAAATACTTATTGGAACTTATCTTCCCTGTCCCAAGCATATGTATTTTACAAATTATCACAAACCCAATTACTTAACCAATTACTGAATCAGTATCACTTGAGACCTGTACTTGAATATAAAGGGAGCTATCCCTTTTTTAAGGATAATTTAAAAGACTATTGTATGATACACGGAATATTTAATTCCAAATCAAGACATACGAAAATTCATACGTATGTAATAAACGAATGGAAAAACTGGTTAAAAGGTCATTATCAATACGATTTCTCTCAAAAAAAAAGGTCTGGATTAGTACCTAAAGAATGGCGAAATAGAATCAATAAACGTCGTATGATTCAAAACAAGGAATCAATCCAATTGGATTTATATCAAAAATACCAATTCATTCATTCCATGAAAAAAAATGACTATGCAGCGAATTCATTTATGAGTCAAAAATACAAATGGAAAAAACATTACAGATATGATCTTTTATCATATAAATACATAAGCATCCCTAATTCATACATTTCTGGATCAACATTAGAAATAAACGGGGACCCAGATATTCCATATCATTTAAATACATCGAAACCTGAATCATTTTATGTATTGGTAAGTATACCTAGTAATGATTATCTAGAAAAAGGATATCTTATTTATAGGAATACAAATTTGGATAGAAAATATTTTGATTGTAAAATTCTTCATCTTTGTTTTAGAAAGAATATTGAGATCTGGACCAATGCACATATTGGCATCAAGATTCATAAAAATACTAAGACTGAAATTCAGAATTTCCAAAAAATGGAAAAAAAAGATATTTTTTCTCCTACGATTCATCAAGAGATCAAACCATACAATCAAAAAAGTTTCTTTTTTGATTGCATGGGAATGAATCAAGAAAGGTTCTATGATACCGCATCAAATCATGCTACTATATCCAATCTAGAACCTTGGTTCTTCCCAGAATTTGTGCTACTTTTTGATGTATATAAGATTCAACCTTGGATCATCCCAATCAAATCACTCTTTTTTCATTTTTCTATAAATGAAAAAAGTAAAAATATTAACGTAAATCCAAAGAAAAATCTTCATATATCATCTAATAAAAAAAAATATCTTGAATTAGGAAATTCCAAGCAAGAAGAACACGAACAACAGGGCCAAGGAAATCTTGTATTGAATCTACTAAATAAGAAGGAAATGGAACTAGATTACTTTTTGAAAAAATATTTACTTTTTCAATTAAGATGGGCTAATCCCATGAATCCAAAAATAATTAAAAATATCAGGGTATATTGTCTTCTACTTAGACTGATAAATCCAAAGGAAATTGCTATATCCTCAATTGAAAGAGGTGAAATAAATATATATGAAATGCTGATTCAAAAGGACCTAGTTCTTGCAGAAGTGATAAGAAAGGGAATATTTAGTATTGAACCAATTTGTCTATCTATAAGAAGGGACGGAAAATCTATTATATATCAAACTATGGATATTTCTTTGGTCGATAATAAGAAGCACCAAACGAATAAAAAATACACAAAAAAAAGATATAGTGAGAAAGGGGGGTTTGAAAAATCCATTGCACAACACAGCAACATATTTTGGAGTGGAGACAAAAATCATTCTGATTTCCTTGTTCCTGAAAATATTCTATCTCCCAGACGTCGGAGAGAATTTCGAATTCGAATTTGTTTCAATTCCCGGAATTGGAATGTTGTGGATAGAAATCCAAGATTTTGCAATGAAAACAAAATAAGAAACTGTGGTCAATTTTTGAATGAGGACAAACATATTAATACAGATGAAAAAAATTTCATGAAATTCAAATTGTTTCTTTGGCCCAATTATCGATTAGAAGATGTAGCTTGTATGAATCGCTATTGGTTTGATACCAATAACAGCAGTCGTTTCAGTATGTCAAGAATACATATGTATTCACAATTCAGAATGAATTCAATTTCAATGAAAAATTAAAAAAAAAAATTATAGTGTATTTCCTACATATCGTGTAACATATTTGGTAGATGAAAGTCAAAATATATACACTGTGTAACATTCTAATACATGATGATGATGCTGATTTCATAGTGTATCAATTTTAACTAGGAGGAGCGGAATCCTTTTAAGTAAAAAGAAATTGTTCTCTTTCGCGAATACATATATGTTTTGTATATTTGATTTGAATCAAATATACAAAACATAAACACATAAACAAAAAACAAAGTAATATATGAATGAAATCCAATTTTGATGTATACTAATAACTGGCATAATAAATATTATTCTTTTTCCTGATCGTTAAAATTCACAGAAAATCAAGATAGAAATTTTCATTTATGGTCCAAAATTCATTCATCTCAGTTATTACACAAGAAGAAAATAGTGGGTCTGTTGAATTTCAAGTATTCCATTTCACCAGTAAGATACGAAGACTTACTTCACATTTAGAATTGCACAAAAGAGATTTTTTATCACAAAGGGGTCTACGAAGAATTCTGGGAAAACGTCAACGATTATTGACTTATTTGTCAAAGAAAAAGAAAGTGCGTTATAAGAAATTAATGGATAAGTTAGATATTCGGGAACCAAAAACTCGTTAATTTCATTTGAATTTCTTCTTATTTTCTTATTATTATCCTTAGTTCTTTTTTCTTTTTTTATTAGTATTATATTTTTTATTTTAAGAAATTCATGAAATAATGAATTAAGGAAAAAAATATGACTGTACCGGCTACAAGAAAAAATTTCATAATAGTCAATATGGGTCCTCACCACCCATCAATGCATGGTGTTCTTCGGCTGATCGTTACTCTGGATGGTGAAGATGTTATTGACTGTGAACCTATATTGGGCTATTTACACAGAGGGATGGAAAAAATAGCGGAGAACCGAACAATTATACAATATTTGCCTTATGTAACACGTTGGGATTATTTAGCTACTATGTTCACAGAAGCAATAACAGTAAATGCACCAGAACGATTGGAAAGTGTTCAAGTGCCTAAAAGGGCCAGTTATATCAGAGTGATTATGTTGGAGCTGAGCCGTATAGCCTCCCATTTGTTATGGCTTGGCCCTTTTATGGCCGATATCGGTGCACAGACTCCCTTTTTCTATATTTTCAGAGAGAGGGAATTGATATATGATCTATTCGAAGCCGCCACAGGTATGCGGATGATGCATAATTATTTCCGCATCGGAGGAGTAGCTGCGGATTTACCTTATGGATGGATAGATAAATGTTTTGATTTCTGTGATTATTTTTTAACAGAAGTTGTTGAGTATCAAAAACTCATTACGCGAAATCCCATTTTTTTGGAACGAGTTGAAGGAGTGGGCATTATTGGTGGGGAGGAGACAATAAATTGGGGTTTATCAGGACCAATGTTACGAGCTTCTGGAATCCAATGGGATCTTCGTAAAGTTGATCGTTATGAGTGTTACAATAAATTCGATTGGGAAGTCAAATGGCAAAAAGAAGGCGATACATTAGCTCGTTATTTAGTAAGAATCGGTGAAATGCAAGAATCCATAAAAATCATTCAACAGGCTCTAGAAGGAATTCCTGGAGGACCTTATGAGAATTTAGAAAACCGCCGCTTTCATAGGACAAAGAATTCCGAATGGAATAATTTTGACTATAGATTTATTACTAAAAAACTCTCACCCAATTTTGAATTGTTAAAACAAGAACTTTATGTAAGGGTAGAGGCCCCAAAAGGAGAATTAGGAATTTATTTAATAGGAGATAGTAGCGTTTTCCCCTGGAGATGGAAAATTCGTCCACCCGGCTTCATCAATTTGCAAATTCTTCCCCAGCTAGTTAAAAGAATGAAATTGGCTGATATCATGACGATACTAGGTAGTATAGATATCATTATGGGAGAAGTTGATCGTTGAAATGATAATTGATACGACAGAAGTACAAACTATCAATTCTTTTTCTATATTAGAATCCTTAAAAGAAGTCTATGGACTCATATGGATTTTTGTCCCCATTTTCACCCTTGTCTTAGGAATCACAATGGGGGTATTAGTAATTGTGTGGTTAGAAAGAAAAATATCCGCAGCAATACAACAACGTATTGGACCTGAATATGCCGGCCCATTAGGAATTCTTCAAGCTTTAGCGGATGGGACCAAACTACTTTTGAAGGAGGATCTTCTTCCATCTAGAGGGAATATTCGTTTATTTAGGGTCGGACCTTCTATAGGGGTTATATCAATTATACTAAGTTATTTAGTAATTCCTTTTGGATATCACCTTGTTTTAGCTGATCTCAGTATAGGTGTTTTTTTATGGATTGCCATTTCCAGTATTGTCCCCATTGGTCTTCTTATGTCAGGATATGGATCAAATAATAAGTATTCCTTTTCAGGCGGTCTACGAGCTGCAGCTCAATCGATTAGTTATGAAATACCATTAACTCTATGTGTGTTAGCAATATCTCTACGTGCGATTCGTTTGAACATGAACTTTTTTTCTCTATTTTCTAGAAAAGAGAAAATAAATGAATTGAAAATTCAATACAATATAAATAGAATTCAATATGTAAATATGAATATGAAATAAAAGAAGAAGAAAAGATTTGTTTTATTCAACATTTCAGTTCGATGAATTAAACCAGATAGTTATATGAGTGAAACAAAACTGCTCCTCAATTTGCAGTAAAAAAAGAAAAATCTCATTCCCTAGGTACAATAAGGAAATTGAAGTAAACATAAATTGTTTACCCCAAGATTGAGATTATTTGATTAGTCGTCATATCTTGAAGCGGATGCAAAAGATCCACTGTATTTATTACTATACTAGGGATCAATCAAAAAGAAGTGGGCAGTTAGGAACACCAAAGTACGCAAAGGATGAGTAATGGAAATAATGTAAAGTATCAAAAAAGGGGATTTTTGCATAAAACGAATCATAATAAGGGCTTGAAGTTGGTAGAAATGATCAAGCAGTACTTCCCCACGATTCCAATCTAGAGTATGCTACTATTCGCTGATTAAAGAAATGACTATCAAGAACGAATTAATCCTTTAATTTTATTTCCTTTTTTTTTTAGTTTTCAGAAAGAAGAACAGGAACAAGACAAATAGAATGCAATACAATAATAGAATAAAAAAGAATAAAACGGGAATAATAAGAAAATATTTATTCCTTTGTTTCTTCATACATATGCATATGGGACTTCTTATCATGATTCCTTAACTAATGCCCAATTCTTTCTATTTATGATTCTAAATATAACGAGTATTTGATTGAAGGATTAAGTTATTGCTGAACAAAGAAAAATTTTGATTATTTTCATTATAAGGGATGAGATCAATTCTGAAGTGCTTTTTCTTATTCTAGCAGACAGAATTTTATTGGTCGAATTGAGGCCTCTCCAACCTCCAATGTATCTTTCCATTCTATTTACCTAGGGTCCAAGGAGAGCAATAATACTGAACCAGTCCTTACCTTACATTTATTTGTGGCCATAGAGGAGCCGTATGAAGCTTAGGTTTCATGTACGGTTTTGGAATAGCGATGGGAGCAGTGATGTTATCATCGACTAGAATTATCTAACAGTTCAAGTACAGTTGATATAATTGAGGCACAGTCCAAATATGGTTTTGGGGGATGGAATCTGTGGCGTCAGCCCATAGGGTTTCTAGTTTTTCTAATGTCTTCTCTAGCAGAATGTGAAAGATTACCCTTTGATTTACCGGAAGCAGAGGAGGAATTAGTAGCAGGTTATCAAACCGAATATTCAGGTATAAAATACGGGTTATTTTATCTTGCTTCTTACCTAAATCTATTAGTTTCTTCATTATTTGTAACAGTTCTTTACCTAGGTGGGTGGAATTTTTCTTTTCCGTACATATCTCTTACTGAACTTTTTGGAATAAATAAAATATTTAGAGTCTTTGTAATAGCAATTGGTATCTTTATTACATTAGCTAAAGCTTATTTGTTTCTGTTCATTCCTATCACAACAAGATGGACTTTACCTAGGATGAGAATGGATCAGTTATTAAATCTTGGATGGAAATTTCTTTTACCTATTTCTCTAGGTAATCTATTATTGACAACTTCTTCTCAACTTGTTTCACTATAAACTAGAAATAAAAAGAAGAAATTAAGAGAAAAAAATAATGATATTCTAGATTCATAACTTCTCTCAACCAAGAGAAAGAAACATAAATTTTATTCATGGATATCTATAATATGTTCCCTATGGTTACTGGGTTCATGAATTATGGCAAACAAACAATACGAGCTGCAAGGTACATTGGACAAAGTTTCATAATTACCTTATCCCATACAAATCGTTTACCTGTAACTATGAAATATCCTTATGAAAAATCAATCACATCAGAGCGTTTTCGTGGTCGAATCCACTTTGAATTTGATAAATGTATTGCTTGTGAAGTATGTGTTCGCGTATGTCCCATAGACCTTCCCATTGTTGATTGGAAATTTGAAAAAGATATTAAGAAAAAACAATTGCTTCATTATAGTATTGATTTTGGGGTCTGTATATTTTGCGGTAACTGTGTCGAGTATTGTCCAACAAACTGTTTATCGATGACTGAAGAATATGAACTTTCCACTTATGATCGTCACGAATTGAATTATAATCAAATTTCTTTGGGTCGGTTACCAATGTCAATAATTGAAGATTACACAATTCAAACAGTTATAGTTATGGATTCAACAACTCAAATGAAAAAAGAAAAAGCCCTTGGTTCAAGAACGATTACCAATTACTAAGATTTGGTTTGGAATAAAGTAGGATTAGCCAAAGAACTTTCTTTTATCTATCTAATGATATTCATTTTTTTTTTCATTCAATTAGAAAGGTATCATATAAAAAAAAATAGTTACTTTCCTGGCCCCTTAGTAAGTCATGAAATAGTTCGACTTCTTTATTTATCTTTTCTTTCATAATGGATTTACCTGGACCAATACATGATATTCTTGTAGTATTTCTGGGATCAGTTCTTATATTAGGAGGTCTGGGAGTAGTATTACTTACCAATCCCATTGATTCTGCCTTTTCATTGGGATTGGTTCTTATTTGTATATCCTTATTCTATATTTCATTGAATTCCTATTTTGTAGCTGCCGCACAGTTCCTTATTTATGTGGGAGCCATAACTGTATTAATCATATTTGCTGTGATGTTCATGAACAGTTCAGAATATTCCAATAATTCTTATTTGTGGACCATTGGAGATAGAATCACCTCACTGGTTTGTACAAGTATTTTTTTTTCATTAATGACTACTATCCCAGATACGTCATGGTCCGGAATTTTTCGGACTACAAGATCAAATCAGATTATAGAACAGGACTTAATAAGTAACGTTCAACAAATTGGGATTCATTTATCCACAGATTTTTATCTTCCTTTTGAACTCATTTCTATAATTCTTTTAGTTTCCTTGATAGGTGCAATTACTATGGCTCGTCAATAATCTAATAAGAAATAAAAACTTCTATTTTGAGAATGAAAGAAATAAAATGGATTTAATCTATTTTATTTCAATCTACTGTGAATATCTTCTTTTGTTCTGTAATTCTTCTATTCTAGTCAGCTGAATCAGTTTAATTTGAATTTTTGTTCATATTGAAATGAATCGCGATTGATGGGGAATTTATCAATGATGTTAGAGCATGTACTTTTTCTGAGTGTTTATTTATTTTCTATTGGTATCTATGGACTGATCACAAGCCGAAGCATGGTTAGAGCACTTATGTGTCTTGAGCTTATACTGAATTCGGTGAATATAAATCTCGTCACATTTTCCGATATATTTGATAGTCGGCAATTAAAAGGAGAAATTTTCTCAATCTTTGTTATAGCCATTGCAGCTGCTGAAGCAGCTATTGGGCTAGCTATTGTTTCGTCTATACATCGTAACAGAAAATCAACTCGTATCAATCAATCGAATTTGTTGAATAATTAATTCGAATTTTTCTATTTTCACATAGAAATCAAAACAGAAGACTTTTAGAATATTCTAAATAGAATCTAAAATAAAAATCGAATCCAATAAATCTAATACAATTAGAATGCAATAAGAATTCAATAGAATAGAATATTCTATTCTTATTTTCTTTCTTCTCTTTTTTCATATAGATGTATGATCTAGAGCTACTAACCTATTCTATCACTAACCTAATAACTAACATATTCTATCTAGTATGAATCTTATATATAATATATCATCATATCTTCAATTCTATTTCTATATTTAATAGAATTTTAATATAAGTCTAAGATTTAATATATATATATTTAGTACATTCTATCAATATATATGAATTAATATTCTATTCTAAATTAGAATTAGTTAAGAATTAGACTATTTTAGATTATTTCTATTTGATTTGATAGAATTCAGATTTTCTATATGAATAGGATTACTTAGGATTCCTAGAATTATACTAAATTCTCAATTTAAATTTTCCATTCTAGGAAATTGAATTGAATTAAGACAAAAATAGATAAATTCTCTAAATTCAATAAGAATTCAGATCTTCATATTAATAGAAAAATATAGTAAAATTAACATGAATTGAATTCGTATGTACAACTCCTGGTTATTGAAACGGAAATCAAAGTATCTTGGCCCTTTCTCATAAACAGATTTTAAAATCTATTGATTCTTAAAATTTTGATAAATTATTGATTCGTCTGGTGTCTACAATAGAAAATATATGATTTATTTCATTTTCAAATTTTATTTTACCAGATCGAAAATCTTTTGTGTTCAAAACTGGAATTTCTAGACCCAATGTCACATTCAGTAAAGATTTATGATACATGTATAGGGTGTACCCAATGTGTTCGAGCTTGCCCCACGGATGTATTGGAAATGATACCTTGGGACGGATGTAAAGCTAAGCAAATTGCTTCTGCGCCAAGAACCGAGGATTGTGTAGGTTGTAAGAGATGCGAATCCGCTTGTCCAACGGATTTTTTGAGTGTCCGTGTTTATTTATGGCATGAAACAACTCGCAGCATGGGTCTTTCTTATTGATATGTGACAAAAAACTCCACTTGAATCATTTGATTCCTCTTTACCGACCAAAGCCCGTACTCGAGAAAAGAAAATCTATTATTCTTCTCCCGAGCACGGGGGTTTCTCGTCAAAATTTATCTTGTCTTTATCACGAGTTCTTTTCCTTGGTTAACAATACTTCTTGTTTTGCCCATATTCGCGGGTTCTTCAATTGTCTTTTTCCCTCATAGGGGAAATAAGGTGTATAGGTGGTATACTCTATGTATATGTATCCTAGAGCTCCTTCTAATGACCTATGTATTTTGTTATCATTTCCAATTGGACGATCCCTTAATCCAATTGAAGGAGGATTCTAAATGGATCAATATTTTTGATTTTCACTGGAGACTGGGAACCGATGGACTTTCCATAGGACCCATTTTACTGACAGGATTTATCACTACTTTAGCTACTTTAGCAGCTTGGCCAGTTACTCGAAATCCGCGATTTTTCTATTTCTTGATGTTAGCAATGTATAGTGGCCAAATAGGATCATTTTCTTCTAGAGACCTTTTACTTTTCTTCATCATGTGGGAATTAGAATTAATTCCTGTTTACTTACTTTTATCCATGTGGGGAGGAAAAAAACGCCTGTACTCGGCTACAAAGTTTATTTTGTGCACTGCAGGAGGTTCCATTTTTCTCTTAATAGGAGTTTTAGGTATGGGTTTATATGGTTCCAATGAACCAACATTAGATTTAGAAAAATTAGCTAATCAATCGTATCCTGCAGCATTGGAAATAATACTCTATTTTTGTTTTCTTATTGCTTATGCTGTTAAATCGCCGATGATACCCCTACATACATGGTTACCAGATACCCACGGGGAAGCACATTACAGTACATGTATGCTTTTAGCTGGAATCTTATTAAAAATGGGAGCATATGGATTGATTCGGATCAATATGGAATTATTAGCTAACGCTCATTCTAGATTCTCTCCCTGGTTGGTGATATTAGGAATAATACAAATCATTTATGCAGCTTCAACCTCTCTCGGTCAACGCAATTTAAAAAAACGTATTGCCCATTCTTCTGTATCTCACATGGGTTTCATAATTATAGGAATTGGTTCTCTAACTGGCATGGGACTCAATGGAGCCATTTTACAAATACTCTCTCATGGATTGATTGGTGCTGCACTTTTTTTCTTAGCGGGAACGAGTTGTGATAGAATACGTTTTGTTTATCTCGAAGAGATGGGGGGGATATCTATCCCAATGCCAAAAATATTTACCATGTTTAGTAGTTTCTCGATGGCTTCTCTTGCATTGCCAGGAATGAGTGGTTTTGTTGCAGAATTCTTAGTCTTTTTTGGAATAATTACCAGCCCAAAATATCTTTTCATGCCAAAAATGTTAATTACTTTTGTAATGGCAATTGGAATGATATTAACTCCTATTTTTTTATTATCTATGTTACGTCAGATTTTCTATGGATACAAGCTATTCAATATTCCAAACTCGAATTTTTTTGATTCTGGACCACGAGAATTATTTGTTTCGATCTGTATCTTTCTACCTGTAATAGGAATTGGTATTTATCCTGATTTCGTTCTCCCGTTATCGGTTGACAAGATACAAGTTCTACTATCTAAATTCTTTTTATAGATTCAATAATAATGAATTTTCATTAATTGGAAAGAAAGTCTTCGAATTCTTTGACTTTCCTATTTTCACGATTCTTCGTTGTACAATGAAAAGTGAATTAGAATTGTAATGAGATACATCTAGAGTTTTTGAGAACCATTTGAATAATTCCTCAATTCAAACGGTTTTCAAAAACTCGCATAAATTTTCATTGTGTATCAGATGATGTTTTTATGTATTCTTCATGTAGTTTATTTAATTAGATATTAATTGGAATGAACCATAACTATGGAACCCGATTCCTAATAGATTGATCCCAAAATAGCATATCCAAATTAGGAGAAATCCTATAGAAGCCACAAATGCCGAATTCGTGCCTTGGTCTTGCAATTTTGGATTTGTTCTAGTATGTAAATAAATTGCAAATATGGTCCAAGTAATAAATGCCCAAGTTTCCTTAGGGTCCCAATTCCAATAAGAACCCCATGCTTCATTAGCCCATACTGCTCCAGAAAGAATACCTATGGTTAAAAAGGTAAACCCTAAACTAATGACACGATAACTCCAATAATCCAAACGCTGAATTAATTGATATTTGTAAAAATTTTGAAATGAGAGAAAAGAAGTCTTTTTTAATACACTTACTTTTTCGTTCAAATATTCCATCTCACCAAAGAAAAACGACTTCCTTAAACTTAAAAAATTATTGTTTCTAAAAAAAAAATCGATGTTTTTTCGAAATGTAATCACTATAAGAGCAACTGATAATAACGATCCGCATAAAAGAGCTGCATAGCTCAATAGCATCGTACTGACATGCATCATTAACCACTGAGATTGTAGAGCAGGTACTAATATTGCGGATTGATGCATTCCAGTTGAAAGACCTGACGTGGCGAAACCTTGGGTAAAAATGGCACTTGGTGCAGTTATTGCGCTTAAATCATTTTTAGGATTCCCAAGATACGGAATCATATGAATAATGGATAAACTCCATGAAAGGAAGATTAATGATTCGTATAAATTACTTAAGGGAAAATGTCCCGAAGAAATCCAACGAATAACTAAAAACCCTGTTATAGAGAAAAAAGTAGCTATCATCCCTTTTTCTGACGAATTACGTAATCCTTCGATTTCGTAGACTAATAAGTTCATCAAATGAATCATAATCACAATTGATATGATCGAAAAGGAAATATGAGTTAATATATGTTCTAAGGTCGCAAATATCATAAAAAAGGGTCCCTATTAAATAATTGAAATCGGGGATTAAATCTAATAGAATTATATTCTAATATTCTATTAGATCTATTGTGTCTATAATATGAATTAGTCTATTATTTATGCCGCCACTCGGACTCGAACCGAGATGCTCTAGCACTGCTTCCTAAGAGCAGCGTGTCTACCAATTTCACCATGGCGGCTTGCCTTAAAGAATCATAGGAAATTCATGTTGAATTGTCGATATTCCATAGAGTTTAGTAAACAATGAAGAAAGATGCATTTTCATATGCATTTCCATTCATATGGAAATGCATATGGAAATGTTCAATATCAATAATACTGAATTAGTATCTTCGTAAGTTCAGTTTTCATAATCAACTTTTCCGTACTAGAAACCTAGCTTTTGTTTATCCAGAACAGTCAGAACTCAATAGTTTTGTTTTCAGTTGAGGTATCAAATCCATAATTTTTTTCTAACAATTTAGAGACCCAACACCTTAGTATAAAGTATAATGAAATATTCAGATTCTTTGTTGTCTATCATAATTGTGCTTTTCAAAATATAAAAATTCATAGGAAAGAAAAAACCATCTCACGAATTCAATATCAACCAATAGAAATTTCAATAAATAGAATTCTAAAATAGAATAGAACATAATAGAAATATATAAAGACTATACAAAATATAAAACAAAATATAAAAAAAGGATAATAAAAAAAAATACAATACTTGAGTACTTTGAATCCAGTAGACAGAAAGATTCTTATTTTTCAAATTACCTAGCTCTAACTAATCTGGAGAAGTGAAATACAATACGCAATATACACAATACATTAGTAAATTTGAATCATTTGACTTCCAAATCAAAAATGGAAAATTGGAAGTTCTTTGAAACATGTCAATTAAGATTTTTCCAAGACTTTTTTTTGTCGCACAAAAAAACTTTTTGACTGTCCGGTGGAAACAGATTTAGCTAAAGAAAAAGCTTTTACTGCCATTAAAGAGCCTTTTTTTCTCCAAAGATTTCTACGAATATGCTTTTTTGACATAGAAGTACGCTTTTTTGGAACTGCCATTCAAAAGGTAGGTGACTCATTTTTATCGTTGTATGTGAAAGACATATATTGTTCAAAATAAATTACTCTTTCTTAGTCATTATCTATACTTATTCCATAAATTTACCTCAATAATATCATAACATACAAATAGAAAAAAAAAGAATAAAAGAAAAATCAAATCAATAAAAAAATAAAAATATTCTAAAACGATTCTATTTTAATAGACAAATAGATTTCAATTTTCTATCTTCATTCTGATATTTGCATAATGTAATAATTACATACGTATTGATATTCTATTATTCTATTGTTTTAGAAAGGAATATATACAAAAAGAATATACAAAAAAAAATGTAATTTTAAAATATTAATAATTTCATATTAATGTTTAATATCTATAAGAATTAGATAATTCAATATATTAATATATAATATACAAAGCAATATATACAATATAGAATATTACAAATATTCATTATTCATATGAAATAGTAAGAATAGTAATATAAAATATTTCTCTAAATAGAGAAATTAGTAAAATATTAAAGTAAATACTAAGTGAATAGTTATTCTAGTATATACTAGAATAATATAGTATGAATATCTATATATTCATATATTCAAGGATAAAAAAGTATAAAAATATATAAAGATAAAGATTCTAAAGAAAGATTATACAAAATAAAAAAGTAATAAGAAATAGAAATAGTAGTCTTAGAATTTAGTATTAGAATTATCTTCTATCTTATATATGTGTATAAGATAGAAGTTTAAAATGAAGTCTAAAAAAAAAATAAAGAAAAAATATAAAAATTGAGAGAGATAAAGAAATCTGTAACTGAACTGTAATATAAGAAATCTATAAATAGATATATATGCAAAAATAGATATATACAATATCGATAAATGAAATTGTATAATTTTAAATTTTCCATAATTAGAATGTAATGTAAAGGTAAAATCCAATTATTCAAAATCTCATATGATGTCATATTATTTAAGAAATATCTTTCTTTTTTAGAGTTTCAAGTTAATTAATAACTAAGTAAGAAACTTGACTAATTATTTGACCAACCCATTGCAACTTTTATTTAAAATATTTGATAAAACAAAAAGTCAGAATTCCAATATTTGTATTTGATCTTTTTCATATCTTTTTTTTTTTTCTTATTGTTTTGTTCTTTTTGAAAGAGATCAGAATTGGTGAATCGGAAACAATTATAAGAAAAAAAGAACAATTGGTTTTCTTATGGAATATACATATAAATATGCATGGATAATACCCCTTTTTCCGCTCCCAGTTACTATGTCAATAGGATTTGGACTTCTACTTATTCCGACAGCAACAAAAGATCTTCGTCGTATGTGGGCTTTCCCAAGTGTTTTACTACTAAGTATAGCTATGTGGTTTTCGGCCAATCTGTCTATTCAGCAAATAAATGGAAGTTTGACCTATCAATATCTATGGTCTTGGACCATCAATAATGATTTTTTATTAGAGTTCGGACACTTGATTGATCCACTTACTTCTATTATGTCAATACTAATTACTACTGTTGGAATCATGGTTTTTATTTATAGTGACAATTATATGTCTCACGACCAAGGATATTTGAGATTTTTTGCTTATATGAGTTTTTCCAATGCTTCAATGTTGGGATTAGTTACGAGTTCCAATTTGATACAAATTTATATTTTTTGGGAACTAGTGGGAATGTGTTCGTATTTATTGATAGGTTTTTGGTTCACACGACCCGTTGCAGCAAGTGCTTGTCAAAAAGCTTTTGTAACTAATCGTATAGGGGATTTTGGTTTATTATTAGGAACCTTAGGATTTTATTGGATAACTGGTAGTTTTGAATTTCGGGATTTGTTTCAAATAGTGAATACCTTGATCCATAATAATGGGGTCAATTTTTTATTTGCTACTTTATGTGCCTTTTTATTATTTGTTGGTGCAGTTGCTAAATCCGCACAATTCCCCCTTCACGTATGGTTACCTGATGCCATGGAAGGCCCCACTCCTATTTCGGCTCTTATACACGCTGCTACTATGGTAGCAGCAGGAATTTTTCTTGTAGCTCGGCTTCTTCCTCTTTTCATAGTTATACCTTACATAATGAATCTCATTTGTTTAGTAGGTATAATAACAGTACTTTTAGGAGCTACTTTGGCTCTTGCCCAAAGAGACATTAAAAGAAGTTTAGCTTATTCTACAATGTCTCAATTGGGTTATATTATGTTAGCTCTAGGTATAGGTTCTTATCGAGCTGCTTTATTCCATTTGATCACCCATGCCTATTCTAAAGCTTTATTGTTTTTGGGATCCGGATCCATTATTCATTCAATGGAACCTATTGTTGGATATTCACCAGAGAAAAGTCAGAATATGGTTCTTATGGGAGGTTTAACAAAATATGTTCCAATTACAAAAACTACTTTTTTTTTAGGTACACTTTCTCTTTGTGGTATTCCGCCTCTTGCTTGTTTTTGGTCCAAAGATGAAATTCTTCACGATAGTTGGTTGTACTCACCAATTTTCGCACTAATAGCTTGGTTCACAACAGGATTAACCGCATTTTATATGTTTCGGATGTACTTACTTACCTTTGATGGGTATTTGCGCATTCATTTTCAATATTATAGTAGTCTTAGTAGTACAAAAAATAGCTCGTTTTATTCAATATCTCTATGGGGAAAAGGGACACTGAAGAAAGTCAATAGGAATTTCTTTTTTTCAAAAATGAATAAGAATAAGTTTTGTTTTTTTTCGAAAGATATATCGAAAATTGACAAGAATGTAAGAAGTAAGATACGAGACTTTAGTACTGACTTTAGAAATAGGTACACTTATATGTATCCTCACGAATCGAGCAATACTATGTTATTTCCTCTACTTGTATTAGTACTATTTACTTTGTTCATTGGATCAATAGGAATTTCTTTTAACGACAGAGTAATAGATTTGGATCTATTATCGAAATGGTTAACTCCATCGACAACCCTTTTTAATCCAAATTTGAATTCTTC